GTCAAAAAATACTAGAGTTATAAAGTATGAACTATCCCTTGATTGTTGCAAGACCTGAGAAAAAGAATTTCCTTTGGACTACGGACGGGAAGGATGAAAGTGAGTAGGTCTGCTAATTCCTCATCTGCAAATCAACCCTTCCCGTAGGTTATTTTATCAACGAATAAGGAATTGTATGAGTGAAATTTGGATCTAATTTGAAAAGCAAAGTACAGGTCCAGGGCAATAAAATAGGTATTTTTTTATTTGTAAAATTAAACAAAAGGATTCGCAAATAAAAGTGCTAATGCTACAACCAATCCATAAATAGTTAAAGCTTCCATAAAAGCTAGACTAAGCAATAGAGTACCTCGTATTTTTCCCTCTGCCTCAGGCTGTCTCGCGATACCCTCTACAGCTTGACCTGCAGCAGTCCCTTGACCAACGCCAGGTCCAATAGAAGCAAGCCCTACGGCCAATCCAGCAGCAATAACGGAAGCGGCAGAAATCAGTGGATTCATGATAAGTTCCTCATACCAACAAAAAGAAATGGTTAATGATACAATCAATCAATGAATTATGACTTAATTATTCCATTGATAGGATTCATCCGGTCGAAGTAACTACGAACTTCGAATTTAAGTAATACTATTCTATTATTGAATTGTCAAAACTCCTTCGATTTCTCTTTTTTTGTTTCTATCCACAGAGTTTTGGGAAATCCATACAACTTTCGTTCTTCCCTTTCTTGGTTCCGAACTATTATTTCCTTTTTTTCAATTTCTTTATTTTATCTGTTTATTTTATCTGTTTATTCAGCTAATTCACAGCTACAACAGTATGAAAGGATACTTCGACCGGAACCCACAAGTAGACAAGTAGTAGGTCAATCTTTAATTTCTAGATAACTAGTCAATATCTACTATCACATATACATGTCTTTCTTATCTAATGTAAACCATTCGTTTCGATCGGATTCGAGAATCAATCCATTTTTTTTTAGTAATCCCCTTTTTTGTAACTTTTTTTCTCCCTTCCATTTTCTTTATCATTATTTTAACCAACTACAGAAAAAAAAAGATTCGCGCGAATTATTCCGTAGAAATCTCATTATTTCCTTGATCTAAGTTCATGCAATTTGGTTTATTATTTAGTAATTCTTTTGGTCAATTGTGAAAATCTACTGTAAAGTAGAATCAAAGTCGACTCGTATTTCCTGTTTTTTAGTTAATTACATTTTATCACACGGCATAAAGGGTAATATCTTCTATTCAAAATTCTTATTTGATTTGAATAAGAAGGTTGGCTGACCAATAGAATAGAAGGTGAATATTCGTCAAGGAAAGGAGAGTTTTGGGAAAAATATCTGTTAGATCTCTTTCCCCTTTTTTGAACTCTCTAATTCATATCGAAATTTTTGATTTTTTTGTTCTTAATTTGATCTATTTCTATTCCTTAAGTCAATCATCTTGAACCGCACATACATTGCTTTGCGATAAGCTAAAAAAAAAAAAAAGACTATTTCAATGATGGCCCTCCATGGATTCGCCTATATAAGCGGCGGCTAAAGTTGCAAAAATAAGAGCTTGAATACCACTTGTAAATAATCCAAGGAACATGACAGGGATAGGAACCACTAAAGGTACTAAAGAAACAAGAACAACAACGACTAATTCATCCGCTAAGATATTCCCGAAAAGTCGAAAACTGAGTGATAGGGGTTTTGTGAAATCTTCTAAGATGTTAATGGGTAAAAGGATTGGGGTTGGTTGAATATATTTCCCGAAATAACTGAATCCCCTTTTGGAAAGACCTGCATAGAAATAGGCCGCTGACGTGAGTAAAGCCAAAGCAACTGTAGTATTTATATCATTCGTAGGTGCGGCCAACTCTCCATGAGGTAATTCTATGATTTTCCAAGGTAAAAGAGCTCCTGACCAATTCGAAACAAAAATAAATAGAAACAAGGTTCCAATAAAAGGAACCCAAGGGCCGTATTCTTCTCCAATTTGAGTTTTACTCACATCTCGAATGAACTCAAGAACATATTCGAAGAAATTCTGACCCCCAGTCGGAATGGTTTGTGGGTTCCGAACAGCTATAGTAGCTGAACCTAATAAGATAGCAATTACAACCCAAGAGGTAATAAGTACTTGTCCGTGGACTTGGAAATCTCCTATTTTCCAATAGAAATGTTGACCTACTTCCACACCGGATATCTCGTATAAGCCTTTTAGTGTGTTGATGGAACATGATAGCACATCCATATTGCCCTCTGAAAAAATCGAACTTTAAACAAAATTATTTTGATTCAACCATCTCTTTATCTACTGGAATGGGGTATTTCGAATACCAACTGATAGTTTGAATACTAACTAATTCCATAGTATTCCCAGTTTTTTTATCTATTTTTAGAAATTCATAAAAAATAATCGATTCTATAAATCTATTGTATTTTCGAAGTCAAACTTATTGATTTTATCTTATTATTAATCAAGGATTTCTTCTATAGCTAGAACTAGAACGACCTTCACAAATCGCAAATACTAATTTGTTAAGAATTAATCGGATTGAGGATATAGCGTCATCATTCGCCGGAATTGAAATATCTGCAAGATCGGGATCGCAATTTGTATCGATTAAACAAATTGTTGGAATTCCTAAAGTGATACACTCCCGCAGGGCGGTATATTCTTCATGCTGATCGACGATGATCACAATATCGGGTAATCCTGTCATATATTTAATCCCGCCCAGATAGGTTTGTAAGCGAAATAGTTGTCTTTTCAACATAGCCGCATCTCTTTTAGGAAGACGGTTGAGTCTTCCCGTTTTTTGTTTCATTCTCAAGTCCCTGAACTTATGAAGTCTCGTTTCTGTAGTGGACCAATTCGTTAACATACCGCCGAGCCATTTTTTAGTAACACAATGACACCGGGCCCTTATTGCAGCCCATGCTACTAAATCAGCTGCTTTTTTTTTGGTCCCAACAATTAAGAATTGTTTTCCCCTACTTGCTGCACCAAAAACCAAATCACAGGCTTCAGATAAAAAACGAGCAGTTCTAGTAAGATTTGTAATATGAATACCTTTACGCTTTGCCGAGATATAAGGTGCCATTTTAGGATTCCATTTCCTAGGCTCATGGCCCAAATGAACCCCTGCCCCCAGCATCTCTTCCAAGTTGATGTTCCAATATCTTCTGGTCATTTCTCCCCACACCCCCCCCGCTTTTTCCAAAAAGGCGACGGGGAACCCTGAACGGAAATAAAGAATTGTTCCGATGGAACCTTCACGTCTATCGTAGATTGGCATAGATATATGAATAAGCCATTAGTCTTTTCTATTCCTTATTTTTTATTACCAACCTAAATGACTGTCCCAAATACCGATAGTAAAGTAAAAAAAAAAGATGAATCCGCCTTTAGGAATCATTAAATCCCATAAAGTTCTGATGTCTCATCCAAATTCTTTGAAAGAAAAGAATCAACCCACTTTCGGTAGTGAAACAAAATATCTCCCATTTCCCCCTCGAATAGATTGTTTTCTTTTGTTTCCAAAGGGCTCTTTTTTTGTTGTTTTGACGGGGGCACTAATCCCTTCAATCCGGTCCCGGCGGGTATCATACCCCCAAAAACAACGTTCTCTTTCAATCCTTTTAACCAATCGACTCGACCCCGGAGAGCTGCTTTTGCTAAAACCCGAGCCGTTTCTTGAAAACTCGCTTCAGATATGAAACTTTGAGTATTGAGAGCTGCTCGAGTTATTCCTAATAAGGTGGCTCGGTAACAAACTGCTTCTTCCAATGCGCGCCCCACTCGTTCCGCTCGCAACAATCCAACTAGTTCTCCGGGCGAAAAAACATTAGACATTCCATCTTCTGAAATCAAGACTTTTGATGTTATTTGACGTACAATAATTTCTATATGCCTATTATGAATCTGTACCCCCTGGGATCGATAAACCTTTTGGATCTTATTAACCAAAGAGATACGGCTTTGGACTATAGTTAGCTCAGCACCAATCAAGAATGCCCATGGCATTCCAAGAATTCTTGGTATACGTTCATTCCAACGCTCAACCCTCTTTTCTAGATTCATCGATATTGAATCAATCGAACGCACTTCTAACACCTGTTCTACTTTTGGAAGCCCTTGGGTTATATCACCAGATCTTGATTTTTCATATATAAATGTAATGAAAGTATCACCTTCGTGCAGGATTTGCCCATAATGGCCATGAACAGTTGCTCCCGGAGTGGCCAAATAAGGCTTAGCTGATCGTATTACTACAGAGTCAACTTGAACAAGTATAACTTGACCTGATTTTAGGCGCGGTGCATTTTTTGTTCTACATATATTTTCACAAATCAACTGCCCAAGACTCATTATTGTAGATGTTTCTTCACAATAATTAGGATCGAGCAAATACCAATTCCAATTTAAAAGAATGGTACTGAATGGATCGGGGTTATCAATTTTCGCATTTTCATCCAGTAAATAGTATTTACTGACTTGAAAAGTCTTTTTCAAATTTTCAACGTTATTTAGCAAGATTGGATTATGAGTTATTAAATGGAAAAATGTATAAAGATTCGCAATTTGAAAAGTGGTTCCTAAAGGCCCCAGCGAATTCGTAATTGGAATTCGAGGATCTTTTGGAATTGGAATTGATTCTTTTATCCCGTTGTAATAGTTTACATCGTTGAATCGACCCACCCGAAAACAATTGGATGATGACAAAATGATCGACGACTCGAGTCCCGTATTTTGATTCAACAACATATGAATAGTTCTTTGATTGGGATCTGAGGTTTGTTGAATTCTTGTCTCGGAATAAATTGAAGAAAACGGATTGATATTTGTGCAATCTGATGCATTTCTATTAGTAGAGGGCAAGCCAGAGACTGATGTAGCATTCCTTTTTCCGATATATGAACTAGGGGGTTTTACCAAATCGATTCTTAGGAAATGTCGAATTAAACCGTTTGTCGTTATTTCAACAAAAGAAGCACGGGCTTC